GACTCTGCTTTTTGGTCTTTCAACTAAACAATTGAAATTTAAACTTTCGACTATGTATGAAGTCGTAACATTTTTTTTTACTGGCGGAGACACGAACAAATAAAAAAGTAAGAAGAAACAAAATTTAATTCGTTTCTTTTGTATACTTTGAAATACAAAAAATACACAATATCCATCGTTTCTTTTACCCGTTTTAGATACATAAAACTTAATTAGTAAGGGGCTCCGACACTTAGATGGATAAGTATGTATCATGATCTATAACTAGAACACTGAATATGTATGTCGACCCATATCAATTAATTTGTAAAATATATACTCATACAAATTACTCATGTGCCAGGAACCAGATTTGAACTGGTGACACGAGGATTTTCAGTCCTCTGCTCTACCAGCTGAGCTATCCCGACCATTCACGACGCATCATCCTCATTTTATTTTAATATAGGACTTGGGTCTATGTCAATTAAAAAAATGAAAAGATATTACAAAGTAATATCCAGGCCCTGGTAGAATTTCTTGTATTTTCAAAAAGAAAACTTTGTAAGTTTCAATACAGTACAAATAATACAAATAATGATATGGATTGTTAATTATTTAATTTTATTACATTATTTAAAATTCAAAAATGCTCATTTGTACACGTATCATATATATCACATACAAGGCTTATGATGTGATAATAAAAAAATTTCCGCTCAGATCGGTTTGTGAAATAGTAGAGTGAGAATGACTAAGAACTATAAACAATTTTGAGTCACTAACAAAATGAGAAGATAAAAAATTAGGGAGGCAACCCGGTCTTTTTGGGGATAGAGGGACTTGAACCCTCACGATTTCTAAAATCGACGGATTTTCCTCTTACTATAAATTTCTTTGTTGTCGATATTGACATGTAAAATGGGACTCTATCTTTATTCTTAATCCGATTAAAAAATTCTTCAAAATAAAAAGATTTATCGGACTATGATGGAGTGAATGTTTTGATCAATGAATATTTAATTCTTTTTTTTTTATATCATATAAATAGATAGAAAAAAATTATAGAACCAGTTGGAGTCGTCATTAATCATTTTTAATCATTTGGCGATAGTATTTCAGTAAATATACATATGTATATAGGTTTATCTTTCATCTTTTCGGAAGTTTTGATGGAAGGATTCCTTTATGAACACAATGCAGCCAACTCCATTTGTTAGAACAGCTTCCATTGAGTCTCTGCACCTATCCTTTATTTATTCTCGCTTTATGAAACCCTTGTTTGTTTTCATAAAACGGGATTTGGCTCAGGATTGCCCATTTTTAATTCCAGGGTTTCTCTGAATTTGAAAGTTATCACTTGGTAGGTTTCCATACCAAGGCTCAATCCAATTAAGTCCGTAGCGTCTACCAATTTCGCCATATCCCCCTTTTTTTGTGATGCGATTAGGATCACACACATCATGATGCCGTTTACTCTTTTTGTTCATTTCCATTTATATTATGATTATGCTAAAACCGTTGAATTCATTAGATATCGATTCCTAAAAGTGGTTTCTCCGATTTGATTTCGTATCTATCTTCTTTCATTTTTATTGGAGACCGTAGTTGGTCCAACTCAAAATTCAATATAGATATATATCGCATAACATATCTCTATTATAATATAGATTATATATATATGTCCCTATTCCTACCATTTTTAGTGTGCAATTTTGAATACTTGAACGGTCGATTCTTTTTTTTTTCCTCTTAGGTTTCCCCTTTCCAAATGAAACCCTAGGAATGTTTTATTATGGTCTGGATTGCCCTTTTCTCTTCATATCCTTTTCTTAGGGCGGATCATAAAAAAAAATGACAACGACAAAGGGTAATTTAGTATTTCAAATTTCAGTAATAGCCATATCTAATCGAATAGATATAATTAATCAATTAATCATTCCGTTAATTTACAATTATTTATTAATTAAATTTTTTTTTTCAAATTATATATATATAAATTCGATATTTTCGCATTCAAATATATATATATAATAAATATCGAATAAGATTATAACTTAATTACATTACTAGAATTACTATATAATAATTCTATTATATAATAGATTCTATTCCTAACCTTAGGTACAAAATTCTATTTCAAATTAGAATATAGAAAGAAATATATAGAAATATAAAATTATGTACTAAAAAATTTGATTTCTAATTTATATAGTAAAATATTAAAAAAACAATATTAAATATTGAATAGTAATATTAAATAGTAATTAAGAGATTTATTATTGATAAAATTTATTATTGATAAACATATATTTGAGAATATAAATCTAAATTAATATATCAAAACGAAATGTTTTTGAAAAACAAAAATAATATATCAAAACGAAATGTTTTTGAAAAACAAAAAAAAATTCGATTTTCCATTTTTATTCGTTTCTATAGTTGAATTTTTATACATTTATATCTATATCATAGTTATTATGAAATAACGAAATAACTAAGAATAAACAGTTAAGATCTC